TTTTTTTTTAATTAAAAAAAAATTAAAAATGGTCTAAGAACATAATTTTTTATTTATTTATATATATATATATATATATTAAATATTTAAATTTAATTTAAATTATTACTAAATTTTTAATAATCTATTTTATTATCAATTGTTTATATTTAAAATTTTTTTATTCAAAATGAATATTCTAAAAAAAAATAAAAGAAATTATTAATTGTTTAATAATATTATTAATTAAAATATATTAAATAATTAATAATAATAAAATATTATTTTAAAAATTTAATATATATATATATATATATAATAAATTAAATAATTTAATAAATTAAAATAATAATAAAAAAAATTAATTTTTAATTTTTATTTATTATACATATATATATATATATATACATATATTAAAATTACATATATATATATATAATTTTCATATAAAAAAAAAAAAAAAAAACTATATAAAAATATATATATATAAATAAAAAATTATTATAGTTTAAAAATTTATTTTAAATTTATTTTACATATAAATTTTAGTGTTAAATTTTAATTATTTTAAAAATATTTAAATATTTAAGTAGTAATTAATATTAAATATTTAAGAAATTAAGATTTAGTTATATTAAAATTAATAACAAATTTTGTGCCAGCAGTTGCGGTTAAACAAAAATTAAATTAAATTTTTTTTTAGTTATTAATTAATAAATTTTTCATATATATATATATATAAGTTTATAATCAAAATAATAAATTATTAAGTGAAATTTTAATTTATTCAAATTTTATTTAATTTTTATGATTTAATAAATTTAATTAAAAACTAGGATTAGATACCCTATTATAAAAATTTAAATTAAAATACTAAAATAGTAAATAATTATTTATTGAAACTTAAATAAATTGGCGGTATTTTAGTTCATTTAGAGGAATCTGTTTAATAATTGATAATCCACGAATAAATTTACTTAATTTAAAATTTTATATATCGTTGTTAAAAAAATATTTTTAAATAATAATAATATTTAAATTTTTAAATAAAAAATTAAATCAGATCAAGATGTAGATTATAATTAAGAATATAATGGATTACAATAAATTTATTTAAATGAATATTAATTTGAAATAATTAATTGAAATTGGATTTAAATGTAATTTTATTTAATTTAATAAAATGATTATAAATTAAATTATGTACATATTGCCCGTCGCTTTCATATATTATTATTTATTTGTAATATAATAAATAGTATAAGTTGAAATAAGTCGTAACAAAGTAGAGGTACTGGAAAGTGTTTCTAGAAAGAACAAATTATAGCTTATATAAGTATTTCATTTACATTGAAAAGAAATTAAATTAATTAATTAATTTGAGAAGTATGAATTAATAATTTGAGGGTAATAAAAAAATTTTTAAAAAAAAATAATTAATTATTTTAATGGGGGTTAAAGTAAATTGATTAAATAAATAAAAAATTTTATAGTTAAATAGTATTGAAAAAGAATTTTGAAATAATTTTAAAAATTAAATTTTTAAAAAGTAATTTTAAATTAATGTATCTTGTGTATCAGAGTTTAATAAATAAATATTTGTTTAAAATATTCTCGAATTTAAAAGAGAGAATTAATTATGAAAGTTATTGTGGCAAAAATATTTTAAATAGTTAATTGGAAATGAAATGTTAATCGTTTTTAAATATATCTAGTTTTTTTAGAAAAAAATTTAATTTAAAATTTAAAATTAAATAATTTAATAATTAATTATTAAATTATAATTTAAATTTTATATATTAAGGGATAAGCTTTAATTTAAATTTATATAATTAAAAAAAATTTTTATAAAAATTAATATAATTTATATTATTAATAAATTTTAGTTTGTTATAAATAATTTTAATAAAAATAAAATTTAATAAAAATTTATAAATATATAAAAAAATAGATTTAAATTTTAAAAATTTAGTTATAATGTTAAAATTAGTATATAAATTTAATTTATGAGTTAAATTAAGTGATAGGTATTTTAAAGGAATTCGGCAAAAATTATATTCACTTGTTTATCAAAAACATGTCTTTTTGTAATTAATTTAAAGTCTAATCTGCCCACTGATATATATTTATATTAAAGGGCTGCAGTAATTTGACTGTACAAAGGTAGCATAATCATTAGTCATTTAATTGATGACTTGTATGAAAGATTGGATGAAATATAGACTGTCTTTAAAATATTATATAAAAATTAATTTTTTAATTAAAAAGTTAAAATAAATAAAAAAGACGAGAAGACCCTATAGAGTTTTATTATAAAATTAATTTTGATTATTTATAAAAATAATATTTGAATTTATTTTAAAATTTTGTTGGGGTGATGAAAAAATTTAACGAACTTTTTTTTTTATTTTAACATAGATAAATGAATAAATGATCCATTAATAATGATTATAAGAAAAAATTACCTTAGGGATAACAGCGTAATTTTTTTTTTTAGTTCATATAAGAAAAAGAGTTTGCGACCTCGATGTTGGATTAAGATAAAATTTAAATGTAGAAGTTTAAAGTTTTTGATCTGTTCGATCATTAAAATCTTACATGATCTGAGTTCAAACCGGTGTAAGCCAGGTTGGTTTCTATCTTTTTATAATAAAAATATTTTAGTACGAAAGGATTGAATATTTAAATTAAATTTATTTAATGAATTTTATTAATTAATTTAGTAAATAATTAAATATTTATTATTGTTATTATCATAAGATAAACTATTTTGGCAGAAAAATGTAATGATTTTAGAAGTCGTAAATGTATAATAATAGATTATATAAATAGTAATATTTTTAAAAGATTTAATTTTAGTTTTTTTAGGATTAGTAATTTTAATTATTGGTGTTTTAATTGGTGTAGCTTTTTTAACTTTATTAGAACGTAAAGTTTTAGGTTATATTCAAATTCGAAAAGGTCCTAATAAATTGGGGATTAGTGGAATTTTACAGCCTTTTTCTGATGCTATTAAATTATTTACTAAGGAAATGACTTATCCTAATTATTCTAATTATTTTGTTTATTATTTTTCTCCTGTAATTTCTTTTATTTTATCTTTATTTATTTGAATAGTTATTCCTTATTATTTTAATTTAATTAGATTTAATTTAGGTATTTTATTTATTTTAAGTTGTATAAGAATGGGGGTTTATGGAGTTATAGTTGCTGGGTGATCTTCTAATTCTAATTATTCTTTATTAGGAGGTTTACGTTCAGTTGCTCAAACTATTTCTTATGAGGTAAGATTAGCAATAATTTTATTATCGGGTGTTATTTTAGTAATAGATTTTAATTTAATATATTTTTTTTATCATCAAAAAAATGTTTGATTTATATTTATAATATTTCCTTTGGGGTTGTGTTGATTAAGATCAATGTTAGCTGAAACAAATCGAACTCCTTTTGATTTTGCTGAAGGGGAAAGAGAATTAGTTTCAGGGTTTAATGTTGAATATAGAAGAGGGGGGTTTGCTTTAATTTTTTTAGCTGAATATTCTAGAATTTTATTTATAAGATTTTTTTTTGTTGTTATTTATATGGGAGGGTATAATTTAACTTTAATATTTTATTTTAAGTTAGTATTTATTTCTTTTTTATTTATTTGAGTTCGTGGGACTTTACCTCGTTATCGATATGATAAATTAATGTATTTGGCTTGAAAAAGATATTTACCTATTTCTATAAATTTTTTATTATTTTTTATTGGAATTAAAATTTTTTTTTATTAAAATAAAATTTATTTAGTATAAATTAATAGAATTAGTAAATTCTTTCTTAAGTTTTCAAAACAAATGCTTAGTTCAAGCTCATTAATTATTTAAAAATAATATTATCTCAATATTTATTAATTATAGGGTTAATAATAAAGTATAGAAAGTAAATTATAGTTAATAATTGTCCTGTGATAATATAAGGGTCTTCTACAGGTCGTGCTCCAATTCAAGTTAATAAAATAATTGTTGTAATTAAAGATCAAAATAAAATTTGATTAATAGGATAAAATTGAATTCCTTGAATTTTTTTATTGAATGTAAAAGGTAGAATAATTAAAATTAAAATTGATATAATTAATGCAATTACTCCCCCTAACTTATTAGGAATCGATCGAAGAATAGCATAAGCAAATAAAAAATATCATTCAGGTTGAATATGAGGAGGAGTTACTAATGGGTTAGCAGGGATGAAATTATCAGGATCTCCTAAAAGATATGGGTTTGTTAATGATAAAAAAATAAGAATAAATAGGATGATAATTATTCCTAAAATATCTTTAAATGTGAAAAATGGATGAAAAGGAATTTTATCATAATTTCTATTTAATCCTAGGGGGTTATTTGATCCTGTTTGATGTAAAAATAATAAATGAATTATAGTTATAGTTAAAATAATAAAGGGGAATAAAAAATGAAATGTATAAAATCGAGTTAAAGTAGCATTATCTACGGCAAATCCCCCTCAAATTCAATTTACTAGTATAGTTCCTAAATAAGGGATTGCTGATAAAAGATTAGTAATAACAGTTGCACCTCAGAAAGATATTTGACCTCAAGGAAGAACATATCCTATAAATGCTGTTCCTATAAGTAAAAATAAAATGGTAACTCCAATTATTCAAGTGTGCATTAAATTAAAGGATTCATAATAAATTCCTCGTCCAATATGAATATAAATACAAATAAAAAAAAATGATGCTCCATTAGCATGAATAGTTCGAATTAACCAACCATAGTTAACATTTCGACAAATATAATTAACACTATAAAAAGCTAATTCGATATTAGCAGTGTAGTATATAGTTAAAAATAATCCTGTTAAAATTTGAATAATTAAGCATAATCCTAGAAGAGATCCAAAATTTCATCAATAAGAAATATTTGAAGGAAGAGGTATATCAATAAAAGAATTATTTAAAATTTTAAAAATTCTATTATTTTTTCGTAAAGGAATGAATTTATTATTTATCATTATATATATATATATATATATATATATATATATATATTAAAATATAGAACGTAAAGGTCCAAAGAAAATATTAGTAATTTTTACTACTGCAATTAATGTAATTAGTAAATAAATTGCTAATATAATTATAATAAGGAATGTATGAGAGTTGTAAAGTTTATTTAAATTAATATTAAAGTTATTATTATAAAATAAATTTATTATTATAGAAAAATTATTTATATCAGAATTGATAAGTAAGTTTATATTTATTGATTTATTAAATTTAATAATTAAAATAAAAGTTAAAAGTATGATACAAAAAAAAATTTTTAAATTGAAAGATGGCTTAAATAATTCATTAGATGTAATTCTTGATACATAAATAAAGAGTACTAATAATCCTCCTAAAAAAATTAAAAATAAAATATAAGAAAATCAATAAGTTTTAATTAATATTCCTGTAAATAAGCATGTTAAAATAGTTTGAATTAAAATTATCAATCCTATAGAAAGTGGGTTATTAATGAATAGTATAATTGATGAAATAGATAAAATTAATGAAGATAAAAATATTTTAATTATGTCAAAGAATAGTTTAATAAAAATAATAATTTTGGAGATTATAGATGAGAAAATTTCTTTTCTTTGAAGTTTACAAAGAACTATTCTTAATTTAGATTTACAAGACCAATGTTTTTTTTAAACTATGAAAACTTATTAATGATAATTTATACTTTATTAATCCCTATTTTAATATTTATTGTTGGGAATTTTATTTTTGTTTTAAAATATAAACATTTGCTAATTATTTTATTAAGTTTGGAATTTATTGTTTTGAGAATTTTTTTTTTTATATTAATTTATTTAAGATTTATTGATTATGAGTTATATATATTAATAGTATTTTTGGTATTTTCAGTTTGTGAAGGGGCATTAGGTTTATCAATTTTAGTATCTATAATTCGTACTCATGGGAGAGATTATTTCCAAAGTTTTAATTTATTATAAATTTAATGATAAAATTTTTTTTTATAATAATTTTTATAATTCCTTGTTGTTTTTTAAAAAATATATTTTGATTGGTTCAAATAATAATATTTTTGTTAATATTTTTATTTATGAATTTGAATTTAGGATTAAATATTTTTAGAAATATTAGTTATTTAATTTCTTGTGATATTTTATCTTATGGATTAATTTTATTAAGAATTTGAATTTGTATTTTGATAATTATAGCAAGAGAAAATTTATTTAAAGTAGATTTTTATGTTAATTTTTTTTTATTTAATGTAATTTTTTTATTAATTATATTATTTATAACTTTTAGAGTAATAAATATATTTATGTTTTATTTATTTTTTGAAGCTAGATTAATTCCAACTTTAATATTGATTATTGGTTGAGGATATCAACCTGAGCGAATTATAGCTGGTATTTATTTATTATTTTATACATTATTTGTTTCTCTTCCTTTATTAATGGGTATTTTTTATGTTTTTAGAGAAATAGGAAGAATAATAATTTATTTTTTAAAATTTTTAAATTTAAATAATTATTTACTATATTTTTCTATGATTATGGCATTTTTAGTTAAAATGCCAATATATTTTGTTCATTTATGATTGCCTAAGGCTCATGTTGAAGCTCCTGTTTCTGGTTCAATGATTTTAGCTGGGATTATGTTAAAATTAGGGGGATATGGGTTATTACGTTTAATGATTTTTCTTCAAAAAATAAATTTAAAATTAAATTATATTATGATTGTTATTAGATTAGTTGGGGGATTGTATATTAGTTTAAAATGTTTTTGTCAAGTTGACATTAAATCTTTAATTGCTTATTCGTCAGTAGCACATATAAGATTAGTAATTGGGGGTATTATAGTGATAAATTATTGAGGGGCGATAGGTTCTTATATTATGATAATTGGCCATGGTCTTTGTTCTTCAGGTATATTTTGTTTAGCTAATATTTATTATGAACGATTACATAGTCGGAGACTATATATTAATAAAGGCATAATAAATTTTATACCTTCAATGAGATTGTGGTGATTTTTATTAGTTTCATCAAATATAGCTGCTCCTCCGAGACTAAATTTAATAGGTGAGATTAGTTTAATTAATTCAATTATAAGATGATCTTGGCTTTCTATATTTATATTAATATTAATTTCTTTTTTTAGAGCAGGATATAGTTTATATTTATATTCTTATACACAACATGGTTTAGGTTATTCAGGAATTTATAGATATTATATAGGGGTATCACGAGAATATTTAGTGTTAATATTACATTGATTTCCTTTAAATATTTTAATTTTAATAATTGATTATAGAATAATTTGATTTTATTTAAATAATTTAAGAAAAATATTGATTTGTGGCGTCAAAAATATGATTATTCATTTTAAATTATTAATAATAGTAAATATTCTATTTGTTTTATTTCTTATATATTTTTAAGTTTAATAAGATTATTAAATTTTATTTTTATAATATATTTTATTTTTATGAATAAAGTACTTTTTTTAGAATGAGAAATTATTTCTTTTAATGGTTTGAGAATTGTAATATCAATTTTATTTGATTGAATGTCTTTACTATTTATAATATTTGTTTTTTTAATTTCTTCTGTCGTAATTTATTATAGAAAAAGATATATATCTTCAGAGATAAATTTAAGACGATTTATTATTTTAGTTTTATTATTTGTTATTTCTATAATATTTTTAATTATTAGTCCTAATATTATTAGAATTTTATTAGGTTGGGATGGTTTAGGACTAGTATCTTATTTATTAGTTATTTATTATCAAAATTATAAAAGATATAATGCTGGCATATTAACAGCTTTGAGAAATCGAATTGGAGATGTAATAATTTTAATAGTTATTTCTTGAATAATAAATTTTGGTAGTTGAAATTATATTTTTTATTTAGATTTTATAGGTAATGATTATGAAATAAAAATAATTGGTATTTTAATTGTATTGGCTTCCATAACTAAAAGAGCTCAAATTCCTTTTAGTTCTTGATTACCTGCAGCTATAGCTGCTCCAACTCCAGTTTCGGCTTTAGTTCATTCTTCAACTTTAGTAACAGCAGGGGTATATTTATTAATTCGATTTAATTTATTATTAGAAAATACTTTTATATTTAAGATTTTATTATTATTATCAGGTTTAACGATATTTATAGCGGGAGTTAGAGCTAATTATGAATTTGATTTAAAAAAAATTATTGCTTTATCTACTTTAAGACAATTAGGGTTAATAATAAGAATTTTAAGAATGGGATTGCCAGATTTAGCTTTTTTTCATTTACTAACTCATGCTATATTTAAAGCTTTATTATTTATATGTGCAGGAGTAATTATTCATATAATAAATGATACACAAGATATTCGTTTTATAGGAGGTTTAAGATCATTTATTCCAATAACTTTTTTATGTTTTACTATTTCTAATATAGCTTTATGTGGAGTTCCGTTTTTAGCGGGATTTTATTCTAAGGATTTAATTTTAGATTTAGTTAGATTTAGAAATTTAAATTTATTAATTTTTTTATTGTATTATATTTCTACAGGGCTAACAATATTTTATTCTGTCCGATTAATTATATATTTAATATTGAGAGATTATAATTTAATTAGAGTTTATTGTTTATATGAAGAAGATTATATTATGTTAAAAAGTATATTTATATTATTAATAATAAGAATTATTAGAGGAAGAGTGTTAAGATGAATAATTTTTTCGTATCCTTATATAATTTATTTACCTATAAATTTAAAATTAATAGTAATTTATGTTAGAATTTTAGGAGGTATAATAGGGTATATAATTAGAAATATAAATATTTATTCTTTAAATAAATTTTTATCCGTTTATAGATTGAGAAATTTTTTAAGTTTAATATGATTTATGCCTAATTTATCAACTTATGGTATTAGATATTTTTTTTTAAATTTTAGTCAAAATTTATTAAAAAATGTTGATATAGGTTGAAGAGAAGTCTATAGAGGTTGAGGTTTAATAAAAATTTTAAAAAAATATTCTAAATTTTATGTATTTTATCAAATAAATAGATTAAGAATTTATTTATTTAGATTTATTTTATGAATAATTGTTATATTAATTATATTTATTATATCTTAAATTTAAATAGCTTATAATTAGAGCATAATATTGAAGCTATTAAGGAAGTATTTATACTTTTAAATATTTATAAAAAAAAATTTTTTATTTTTACAATGAAAATGTAAAGTTTTAATTAAACTATATAAATAAGAAATATTAATGGAATTTAACCACTAAAAATTAAGTTAGCAGCTTAATTTTAGATATTATATTTCAATTTAATTGGAATTTTTTATTCAATTTTATCATTAACAGTGATATACCTCTTTTTGGTTTCAATTAACGAATAGGGGTAGGTAGTTAAATAAGGAGTAGAAAACTCATTCTTTTAAGTCGAAATTAAATGCAAATTTGCTTCTTATTCTAAGATAAATTGATAAAATCAATATTTTTTGAGTGCAAATCAAATGTTTTTTAAACTATAATCCTTATTTAATTAGTTCAATTTAATATATTTTGATTTCATTCGTGATATAAACCTATAATTAAAATAGTAAAGAAAAAAATTCTAATTTTTGTTCACAATATAAAATTGATTAATTTGAATAAAGGGATAATTGGGAAAATTAGAGCAATTTCTACGTCAAAAATTAAAAAAATAATTGTAATTAAAAAAAAATGTAATGAGAATGGAATTCGTGCTGATGATTTGGGGTCAAATCCGCATTCAAATGGAGATGATTTTTCTCGATCTATTATGGATTTTTTAGAGAGAATAATGGATAAAAATATTATTAAGTTAACAATTAATGAAATTAGTAGTGAAATTGTTAATATTAAAATTATTATTTATATTAAATTTTAATTAATCTTTTTGATTGGAAGTCAAATATACTAAATATATTATATAAATAATTAGTTTCCTCATCAATAAATTGAAATATAAAGGAATAATCAAACTACATCTACAAAATGTCAATATCAAGCTGCTGCCTCAAATCCAAAATGATGGTTTTTTGAAAAGTGATTATTTAAATGACGTAAAAAACAAAATAATAGGAATAAAGTTCCAATAATAACATGAAGTCCATGAAATCCAGTTGCTATAAAAAAAGTTGATCCATAAATTCTATCTGCGATAGAAAAGGGTGCTTCAAAATATTCATATGCTTGTAAAATGGTAAAATAAATTCCTAAAATAATTGTAATAAATAATCCTTGTGTTATTTGACTATTATTGTTTTCTATAAGAGCATGATGAGCTCACGTTACTGAAATTCCTGAGCTAATTAAAATGATTGTATTTAATAAAGGAATTTGAAAGGGGTTAAATGCGATAATACTAACAGGAGGTCATGTAGATCCAATTTCAATATTAGGGGATAAACTTCTATGAAAAAATGCTCAGAAAAAAGATAAAAAGAAAAAGATTTCAGAAACAATAAATAAAATTATTCCTCAGCGAAGTCCCCTGGTTACTAAAATAGTATGTTTTCCTTGAAATGTGCCTTCACGACAAATATCTCGTCATCATTGATATATAGTTAAAATAATAATTAAATAGCCTATAATTAATAAATATATATTAAAGTTATGAAATCATTTAATTATTCCAGTAACTAAAGTTAAAACTCCGATTGCTCCTGTTAACGGTCAAGGGCTATAATCAACAAGGTGATAAGGGTGATTGTGTGTTATTTTCATTTGTTAGTTAACTTCACTAGAATATAATGTTCTTAAAATGGCAATAACATAAGATTGGATAATAGCAACTGCTGACTCTAAAATTAATAATAAAATTTGAAATAAAATTATTAATGAAATTAAATAGTAATTTAAATTATTTCCCGTTCTTCTTAATAAAGTTATTAATAAATGTCCTGCGATTATATTAGCTGTTAATCGGACAGCTAATGTTCCAGGCCGAATTAAGTTTCTAATTGTTTCAATTAATACTATGAAGGGTATTAAAATTGATGGGGTTCCTTGAGGAATTATATGAATGAATATATGATTTGTATTATTAATTCACCCATAAATTATAAATCTTAATCATAAAGGTAAGGAAATGGATAAAGATAATGTAAGATGACTAGTTCTTGTAAAAATATAGGGGAATAATCCTAAAAAATTATTAAATAAAATAAAAGAAAATATTGAAATAAAAATAAATGTTGATCCATTAAAATAATTATTTTTTAATAGAGTTTTAAATTCATTATGAAGTTTAATTAAAATAAAATTTCATATGAAAAGATGTCGATTAGGAATTAATCAAAATGAATAGGGAATGAATCAAATTCCTAATAAAGTTCTTATTCAATTTAGAGGTAGGTTAAATATATTAGTTGAAGGATCAAAAATTGAAAAAAGGTTACTTATCATTTTCAAGATAAATTGTTTATTTTAGAATAAGTTTTATTATTATTATTATTATTTAAATTAATATTATAGGTATAATAATTTATCATAATAAATATTAAAAAAATAATTATAAATAAGAAGAATGAAAGAATTCAATTAATAGGTATTATTTGAGGGATAAAAGAATATTATTTATATAATAATTTAAATTTGACATATTTATGTTATGATTTAACTAATTCTTTCAATAGAAGTAATCGTTAATTTACTATAAATTGGTTTAAGAGACCATTACTTACTTTCAGTCATCTAATGAGGAATAATTATTAATTCATTTAATAAAATTTTTGATAGAAATTCTTTCTACTACAATGGGTATAAATCTATGATTAGTTCCACAAATTTCTGAACATTGACCAAAGAAAATTCCAGGACGATTAATAAAAAAATTAGTTTGATTTAATCGTCCTGGGTTAGCATCAATTTTAACCCCTAAGGAGGGGATAGTTCAAGAATGGATTACATCTGTAGCAGTAACTATAATTCGAATTTGATTATTTATAGGTAAAACAATTCGATTATCCACATCTAAAAGTCGAAAATTATATGAATTTATATCATTAGGTTGAATTATATAGGAATCAAATTCGATATTATAAAAATCTGAATATTCATAACTTCAATATCATTGATGGCCAATTGATTTTAAGGTAATAAGAGGATTATTTAGTTCATCTAAAAGATATAATAAACGTAAAGAAGGTAAGGCAATAAAAATTAAGGTAATAGCTGGAAGAATAGTTCAAATTAATTCAATTATTTGTCCTTCTAATAAAAATCGATTGGTAAATTTATTAAATAAAAGACTTACTATTAAATAACCTACTAAAATTGTAATTATAATTAAAATAATTAAAGTATGATCATGAAAAAAAATAATTTGTTCTATTAAAGGGGAAGCTCTATTTTGAAGATTAAGATTTGATCATGTTGCTATTTCTAAAAAAAGGATCAACCTTTATAAATGGGGTTTAAATCCATTACATATAATCTGCCATATTAGAAATTACTTAAAATAGGTAATTCATTATATGAATGTTCAGCAGGTGGTAGATTTTGATATCATTCAATTGATGAAGTTAAATTTAGTGAAAAAAGCGCAATTCGTTGGTTAATTATAGATTCTCATACAATAATTAATATTAATATGACAGAAAGAAGGGAGATATAAGATCCTAAAGAAGATATAATATTTCATGAAATAAAAGAATCTGGATAATCAGAGTATCGTCGAGGTATCCCGGCTAACCCTAAGAAATGTTGAGGGAAAAAGGTTAAATTAACACCAATAAATATAGAAAAAAATTGAATTTTTAATAAAAATGGATTTAATGTTAATCCTGTAAATAAAGGGTATCAGTGAATAAATCCTCTTATAATAGCAAATACAGCTCCTATTGATAAAACATAATGAAAATGGGCTACAACATAATAAGTGTCATGTAAGGTAATATCAATAGATGAGTTAGATAAAATTACTCCTGTTAATCCCCCAACAGTAAATAAAAATACAAATCCTAATCTTCATAGTATAGAAGGAGAATAATTGATTTGAGTACCATGAAGTGTTGCTAATCAACTAAAAATTTTAATTCCTGTAGGTACTGCAATAATTATGGTAGCTGACGTAAAATAAGCTCGTGTATCAATATCTATTCCAACAGTAAATATGTGATGAGCTCATACAATAAATCCTAATAATCCAATTGCTAATATTGCATAAATTATTCCTAAACACCCAAATGTTTCCTTTTTTCCTCTTTCTTGAGAAATAATATGAGAAATTATTCCAAATCCAGGTAAAATTAAAATATAAACTTCAGGGTGACCAAAAAATCAAAATAAATGTTGATATAAAATAGGATCTCCTCCTCCAGCAGGATCGAAAAATGAAGTATTTAAATTTCGATCAGTTAAAAGTATAGTAATTGCTCCAGCTAAAACTGGTAATGACAATAAAAGAAGAAAGGCTGTAATTCCTACTGCTCAAACGAATAAAGGTATTTGATCAAAAGATAAATTATTTAATCGCATATTAATAATTGTGGTAATAAAATTAATTGCCCCTAAAATAGAAGAAATTCCGGCTAAATGAAGGGAAAAAATAGCTAAATCTACTGAGCTTCCTCTATGAGCAATATTAGAGGAAAGAGGGGGGTAAACAGTTCATCCAGTTCCTGCTCCATTTTCTACGATTCTACTTGAAATTAAAAGAATTAAAGAAGGTGGTAAAAGTCAAAATCTTATATTATTTATTCGTGGAAAGGCCATGTCAGGTGCTCCTAACATTAAAGGAACTAATCAATTACCAAATCCTCCAATTATAATTGGTATTACTATAAAAAAAATTATAATGAATGCATGGGCAGTTACAATAGTGTTATAAATTTGATCATTGCCAATTAAAGATCCTGGGTTACCTAATTCTGCTCGAATAAGTAATCTTAATGAAGTTCCAATTATACCTGCTCAAATTCCGAAGATAAAATATAAAGTTCCAATATCTTTATGATTTGTTGAATAAAGTCATTTTCGCGAAATAAAATGGCTGAGGTTAAGCGATAAATTGTAAATTTATTAACGAGATAAAATCTCTTTTATTATAAGGCTTTATATTCAATAATGATATAAAATTGCAAATTTTAAGGAGTAAATTAAATAATACTAAGGCTTAAAGAACAATTTAATTTCTTTATAAATAATTTTGAAGATTATTAGTTTTTTTAACTTAAAACCTTGTATTATTATTAATAAAAAAAAAAGGTTCTAAGAATTATTCCAAAAATAGAAATAAATGATAATAAACTAATAAATGAAAAATTTGTATTTTTAATGTTTAATTTAAATCATTTTAATTTTAAGTAGTTAAATATTAAAGTAGAATAAATAATACGAATGTAATAAAATAGGATAATTAATCTTATTATAATTATGATAAAGGTTATAAAATATAATTGATTATTAATTAAATAATTAATAATAATTCATTTAGGTAAAAATCCAATAAATGGGGGTAATCCTCCTAATGATAAAAAATTAATTAATATATTAATTTTAATTATGGGATTAAGATTATTGATAAATAATTGATTGATATAATATATATTTATTATATTAAATATAAAACAAATAATTCTAATTATAAATGAATAAATTAAAAGAAAAAATAATCATAAATTTTCTCTAATAATTAAAGCTGCTATTATTCATCTTAAATTATTAATGGAAGAAAAAGCTATTAATTTACGTAGAGAAATTTGATTTAATCCTCCTAAAGCTCTAATAACTACATTTAATATAATAATAATAATAATAAAATTTTTATTAAGATAATATGATAAAATAATTATGGGGGTAATTTTTTGTCATGTTATTAAAATGAAATTATTAAATCAAGATAACCCTTCAACAATATTAGGAAATCAAAAGTGAAAAGGAGTTGATCCTATTTTTATTAATATTGAAGAATTAATTATAATTGATAAAAAAAAATTTATTTCAAAATTTTTGAAAAGAATTATTTTTAATAGAATAAAAGTAAGAAAATTAATTGATGCAATAGATTGAGTTAGGAAATATTTTAATGAAGCTTCATTGGACAGTAAATTATTAGAATTAGAAATTAGGGGGATGAATCTTAAAAGATTAATTTCTAAACCAATTCAACATCCTAATCAAGAATTAGAAGAAATTGAAATTAATGTTCTAAAAATTAATATGAAAAAAAAAAATATTTTGGGGGAATTAAATGTAAAATAAATTTAAAATAAAATTATTATTGTATTACAGTACAATTTAAAATATTTAATTATATTTTAGTGTAAGAAGCACGTTAATTTTTGATATTACAAGATATAGTTTAATTCTATAAAATATAATAAAGGTAAATTATTTACTTAATTTATCCTATCAGAATAATCCTTTAGTCAGGCACTTTATTTTTTTTAAAAAAAAGGATTACCTTTATAGTTGGGGTATGAACCCAAAAGCTTTATTTAGCTTATTTTTAA